TAAATTTTACTTAAAATATTAGTATTGAGATTTTATTAATATTTTCTATCGAGATTTTTAGGCCATTTTTTGGTAAAAAAAAGTGTGTAATAAAATTTTGTATGCTATATATATATATGTGATGGCATAAGATAACATTACCAAAATTTGTTACTTTGATGCGCTTGGCTGAGCTTTTCTTGGTTTCGGGGTTTAACAAGAATAACAGGATTATCTGAGCGTAGGGGGTAGGGGGGTTTAACGCGCGAAAACCAAAAGGGGGCATATAGTATAGATATGTGTTGAATAAGAATATGTTATGCACTTGATATAAACGTATGTAACTCTTAAGTTATGTCTTTAAATCTTTCATTTTCATTGTTACAATCAAGAAAAATGTTCAATCTTAATTTTATACTTCTAAGTTCACTCTGAAATGCGATTGAAAGGAAGAGTTAAAAAAGAACCAAATGCATTTAAAAGAGCGCGAAGCATGTGGGGTTATTAAACGTATGAACTACACTAGTAACCGGATGCAAGTATAAAGCTCTGGGGTGGGATAAACATGCCATGTTCCGTGAAAGAGAAGCCAAATGCAAGGAATAATTAATGATTTACCTTATTTACAGTTGTGTCCCTGGTTCTATCATGCAGAATATGCAATTATATAAACTGGTTGGTGGTTTCTTACTACATTAATAATTACTCAGGAAATGTATATGGAATTATTCATAGTAAGATAGTCTAAAGAATAATCATTTAGATTAGGCATCTGCTTAATTTAGATGGATTTATTTCTGAATTTTAAAATTATGCTTATGTATACCTTATTAATCAGTACTTGTTTTATGGTTAAAAAAAATTTTTGGTGATTATACATATATGCATAAGATCATTAATGTAATATTATGCATAATATGTACTATACCATACCCATCAGAAAATAGTTAAATTTAGAATTCTGGCTTTGGGAGCCAGGGGTGAGAGTTAGAATCTCTTTTTTCTGGCGCTAGGGAGGTATTTAACCTCCGATCTTCGGATTACAAGACCGATGCTTTAAGACTAAGCTACTAAGGCAAGCTCATTCTATTGCTTTATTTTCCAGTCAGCCTGCCAGTGGCATTAGGATTAAAAATAATATAAAATAGAGGATGGATGCGATTTGTCCAATAATAATAAATGGATGTTCTACTGGCATCCCTCCGATTCATGTTAGGATAAATATATCTGCGACGAGGGTTCAAAAGAGAAATTGGGTAATGGGTCGGAATGTTAGTCCTCGTTGTTTTGATGTGTGGAGAATGGGGACTAATATAAGGATGAGGATGGAAAATAAAAGAGCCAAGACTCCCCCAAGTTTATTTGGGATTGAGCGTAGGATAGCGTAGGCAAATAGGAAGTATCATTCAGGCTTGATATGAGGAGGAGTAACCAATGGGTTAGCCGGGGTAAAGTTGTCTGGGTCTCCTAGAAGATTAGGAGCGAATAATGCTAAGGATGTAAGTGCTAGTAGTATAATTACAAACCCAAGTAGGTCTTTATAGGAGAAATAAGGGTGGAAGGTGATTTTATCTGCATTTGAGTTTAGGCCTGTGGGATTATTTGACCCTGTTTCGTGTAAAAATAGTAGGTGAATAAGGGTCGCTGCGGCGACAATAAATGGAAAGAGGAAGTGAAATGCGAAGAATCGAGTTAGGGTTGCGTTGTCTACTGAAAACCCTCCCCAGATCCACTGTACTAAGGTGTTTCCCATGTAAGGAACTGCTGATAACAGGTTGGTAATTACTGTGGCGCCTCAGAATGATATCTGTCCTCATGGTAGTACGTAGCCTACAAAGGCTGTTATTATTACCAATAGGAAAAGGACGACTCCAATATTTCAGGTTTCTTTATATAAATAGGAACCATAATATAATCCTCGGGCAATGTGTAGATACAGACAGATGAAAAAGAATGATGCCCCGTTAGCATGTATACTTCGAATTAGTCACCCATAATTTACGTCGCGGCAAATATGAGCTACTGAGGAGAAGGCGGTGGAGATATCAGATGTGTAATGTATGGCTAGAAATAGTCCTGTAATAATTTGTGCGGCTAGACATAATCCCAGAAGTGATCCAAAGTTTCATCAGACTGAAATATTGGATGGGGCTGGTAAGTCAACTAATGCGTGGTTGGCGATTTTAATCAAAGGGTGTGTTTTTCGTAGGCTTGCCATTAGGGTTTTTATAGTTGAATAACAACGGTGGTTCTTCAAGTCGCTGGTCTTGGTTAGAATCCAAGTAAAAATTATGACTTATATTGTATCGTTACTGTTGATGGCTTTAATTATTGGGTTGGTTGCTGTGGCTTCTAATCCTGCACCTTATTTTGCCGCTTTTGGTTTAGTAGTAGCAGCTGGGGTAGGGTGTGGGGTGCTTATTGGGCATGGGGGATCTTTTTTGTCTCTAGTTCTTTTTTTAATTTATTTGGGTGGGATGCTTGTTGTGTTTGCTTACTCAGCAGCTTTAGCTGCTGAACCTTTTCCAGAGACTTGGGGGGATCGTTCTGTAGTTGGTTATGTTTTAATTTATTTAGTTGGTGTAGGTTTGGTTGTTGGTTTATTTTGGGATAACTGATATGAAGGGTCATGAATTGTTATTGATGATTTAAAGGAATTTTCTATGTTGCGGGGAGATATTGGGGGAGTGGCTATAATGTATTCGTCTGGGGGAGGTTTATTAGTCATTAGTGCGTGGGTTTTATTACTAACGTTGTTTGTAGTATTGGAATTAACTCGTGGGCTTGGTCGGGGGGCCCTTCGTGCAGTTTAAATTATTGTCAGTAGGATGGCGAGGATTATTGATAATAGAAAGATTGTTAAATAAGTTTTGATTATTCCTCGTTGGGTGTCACTAATAGTCTTAGCCATTTTAATTTGAGTGGAGGCTATTTCTTTTGGTCCCACGGCCTCAAATCATGATTGGTCTACTAGTTGTGTGGCAATGGATTGTCCTAGTATCAGACTTAGTTTGGGGGTTAGTCGGTGAATAATTATTGGGAAATAGCCCAGTATATTAGAAAAGTGGTGGAGCGGGGTTGTGGTTTTGATTTTAAATTGTTTGTCTGTTAATCCTGCTAGTTCTATGGCTGTGAGTAGGCCTACAATTGTTACTATAAGGGCAGCTATTTTTAGGGTTGTTGGTATGGTTATAATGGGGGTTTTTGAGGTTATGAGGTTTGATGTAATAATAAATCCTGCAATAATACTTCCTCAGGCAAGTCGTTTAATTGGGTTAATTACTGATAAGTTATTTTCGTTGATTGGGGATAGAGGAATAAATCGTGGGGAGCCCATAGTTACGAAAAATATCACTCGGAAACTGTAAATGGCGGTAAAAGATGTGGCAATGAGAGTTAGTGTTAGGGCTCAGGCGTTTAGGTAGGAGGTATTTAGTGCTTCAATAATTGCATCTTTTGAGAAAAATCCTGCTAGAAAAGGTGTTCCTGTTAAGGCCAAGCTGCCGATGGTTAGGCAGGTTGATGTAAATGGTAGTAGATTTTGTAATCCTCCTATTTTTCGGATATCTTGCTCATCATTAAGGCTGTGAATAATGGAGCCTGAGCATAAAAATAATATTGCTTTAAAAAAGGCATGAGTGCAGATGTGCAGGAATGCCAGTTGAGGTTGATTGAGGCCAATTGTAACCATTATTAAACCTAATTGACTTGATGTTGAAAATGCTACAATTTTTTTGATATCGTTTTGTGTTAGAGCACAGGCAGCTGTAAATACTGTGGTTAGTGCTCCTAGGCATAAGCAGGTTGTTAATGCCAGGTTGTTGTTCTCTATAATTGGGTGAAGTCGAATGAGCAAGAAGATACCAGCGACAACTATGGTGCTGGAGTGAAGTAGGGCAGAGACTGGCGTGGGACCCTCCATGGCCGAGGGCAGCCATGGATGCAGGCCAAACTGGGCTGATTTACCAGTTGCTGCTATAATTAATCCCATAATTGGAAGCGTTATGTCAAGAGTTTTTGCTAATATAAAGATTTGTTGTATTTCTCATGAATTTAGGTTGACTGCGATTCAGGCTATACTTATGATTAATCCAATATCCCCAACTCGATTATATAGAACGGCTTGAAGGGCTGCTGTGTTAGCATCAGCTCGCCCGTGTCATCAGCCAATTAAGAGGAAGGATATGATACCTACTCCTTCCCACCCAATAAAAAACTGAAATAAATTGTTTGCGGTAACGAGAATAATTATAGCTACTAAAAATAGTAGTAGATATTTGAAGAATCGGTTTATGTTTGGGTCTGAGTGTATATACCAGGATGCGAATTCAAGGATAGATCAGGTTACGTAAAGGGCGATAGGTGTAAAAATGATGGAGTAGTGGTCAAACTTAAAGCTAATGTTAACGTCAAAAAGGATTATATTTATTCAGTGTCAACTAGTAATAATAGTTTCAGCCCCTTGGTCTAAAAATAATACAAGTGGTAAGAGGCTAACATAAAATGCGGTGCTTACGGCAGTTTTAACATATATTGTAGCTCAATTTGAGTTTTTAGGTGGGTTATTAAGTGTCGTTAATAGGGGATAAATAAGAATTGTAATAACTAAAATTAGGGAAGACGATAAGACTAGGGTAGTTGGGTGCATAGCTTCCACTTGGATTTGCACCAAGAGTCTTTGGTTCCTAAGACCAATGGATGAGCTGTTATCCTTTGGAGGCGTAAGGAAGCCGTGGGATTTAACCATGGATATAAGTGTTAGCAGTACTTATTGCCTTAGGCCTTCCTCGGTGAGTAAGAGGGTTTTAACCTCTATTTTCAGAATCACAATCTGATGTTTTGGCTAAACTATACTTACTAGTAGCATCAGCCTCAAATGAGCTCTGGTTTTATCACTAGCAGGATAACAGGAATAAGATGAAGTGTTATTAATAGGTGCTCTCGGGTGTGAAATGGTGAAAGCCCTTTGATGTGGTTTGGTGTCATTCCTCGTTGTGTTACTAAAAATAAGTATAGAGAGTAAGCTGCTGTAATTAATGTCCCTAATCCTGTAATTATAATGGTTCATGGAGACCAGTTAAATAGGGTAGTGATGATTATGATTTCGCCCATAAGGTTAGGGAGAGGTGGTAGTGCTAAATTTGCTAAGTTAGCCGTAAATCATCAAATTGCAGTTAGAGGAAATATTATTTGGAGGCCTCGGGCTAGTATTATAGTTCGGCTGTGGGTTCGTTCATAAGTAGTATTGGCTAGGCAAAATAATGCTGAGGATACTAATCCGTGGGCAATTATTAAAATGATTGCTCCTGTAAACCCTCAAGGGGTTTGGATCAAAATACCTCCCGCTACTAATCCTATGTGGCTTACAGATGAATAGGCAATTAAAGATTTTATATCTGTTTGTCGTAAACAGATTGAACCAGTTATAAGAATACCTCATAGGGCCAAAATAATAAAGGGGTAGGCGAGCTCTTTTGAGAGTGGGTCCAATATAAGTATCATTCGTATTATCCCGTAACCTCCAAGTTTAAGGAGTACTGCGGCCAGGACTATAGATCCCGCCACTGGGGCTTCGACGTGGGCTTTTGGTAATCAAAGGTGAACCCCATAAAGAGGTATTTTTACTAGAAACGCAATTAAGCATCCAGCTCATCAGATATTATGGCCTCAGGAGTTAAGCGTGAGTGGTTGAGAATATTGTAAAATTAGTATTGATAGTGTACCTGTTGATTGTTGGAGTAGTAAGAGGGCAATTAAAAGCGGCAGTGAGCCTGTTAAAGTATAAAATAAAAAGTAGGTTCCGGCGTTCAGGCGTTCAGTTTGATTGCCTCACCGGGTAATAATAATAAGTGTTGGGATAAGGGTGGCTTCAAATATAATATAAAATATGATAATTTCTGTGGCTCCAAATGCTATAATTAGGAAGGTTTGTAGGGAGGCCAAAAGGCTAATATATAATCGTTGTCGATTAATTGGTTCCTGGTAGATGTGATTTTGACTAGCTAAAATTATTAAAGGAAGGAGCCAGCATGTAAGAACTAAGAGAGGGGTGGATAGGGGGTCTGTGGCTAGGTATATATTAGAGGCTGATCATCCAATTTCTGATGGTCATTTTAATCAAGTAAGGCTGATGAGTGCAATTAATAAGCTTTGGGCAGTTGTTGTAGGTCATAATCATTTGGGTGGTGAGAACCAAATTATTGGGAAGAGTATAATTGTGGGGATTAATACTTTTAACATTGTAGAAGATTAAGGTTTTGTAGTCGGTCAGTCCCATGGGTTCGGGCTGTAGCAACTAAGAGAGCCAGGCCTGCGCTGGCCTCGCAAGCAGAGAAGGCTAGTAAAAGTATGGGGGCTGCAGAAAATATGGTTGATTCGAATTGTATGGCTCAAAGGGCTAGTGCAATAAATAAAGATAGCATTATTCCTTCCAGGCAGAGCAGTGCAGAGAGCAGGTGGGTGCGATGAAATGCTAGACCTATAAGGCCTAGTATAAAAGCTGAGCTAAAGCTGAAGTGTACGGGTGTCATAAGAGGGTGGTGGAATTAAACCACAATTATCTGAGCCGAAATCAGAGGTCTTATATTGGACTAACTCTCTATTCTGCCCATTCTAAACCCCCTTGGGTTCATTCATAAATTAATCCGAGGGTAAGTAAGATTAAAACTGCTATGGCTCAAAGAAAGGTGTTGGCAGGGTTGTTGAGTTGGTCTCCTCAAGGAAGTGGGAGGAGGAGGGCAATTTCTAGGTCAAACAATAAAAATAAGATAGCCACTAGGAAGAATCGTAGTGAGAATGGAAGTCGGGCTGATCCTAGTGGGTCAAAGCCGCACTCATATGGTGAGAGTTTTTCTGCATCTGGGTTTATTTGTGGCAATCAAAAAGATACTGTTGCTAAGATTAGAGACAGGGCTGTTGTAATAGTTAGGATTATAATAACTAAGTTCATTATCTCTCCTTGGGGTCTAACCAAGACTGGGTGATTGGAAGTCACTCGTACTAGCTTTAAATACTAGAAAGATATGAGCCTCATCAGTAAATTGATACGTAAAGGAATAGTCATACTACATCTACAAAGTGTCAGTATCATGCGGCAGCTTCAAAGCCAAAGTGATGTTCAGATGTGAAATGATATTGGATTTGTCGGAGTAGGCAGACGGCCAGAAATGAAGATCCAATAATAACGTGTAGTCCGTGGAATCCTGTGGCTACAAAAAATGTGGAACCATAAACTCCGTCTGCGATTGTAAAAGGTGCTTCGTAGTACTCTATAGCTTGTAGGGCAGTAAAGTATATTCCTAATAAAATTGTTAGTGCTAGAGATTGAATAGCCTGTTTACGATTATTTTCTATTAAACTATGGTGGGCTCATGTTACCGTAACTCCAGATGCTAGGAGAACAGCCGTATTAAGTAATGGGACTTCAAACGGGTCCAGCGTGGTAAGGCCTGTTGGGGGTCAGCATCCTCCTAGCTCAGGGGTAGGTGCTAGGCTTGAGTGATAGAAGGCTCAGAAAAACCCGAGAAAGAAGAATACTTCAGATGTAATAAATAAGATCATGCCATAGCGTAAACCTTTTTGTACTGGGGGTGTGTGGTGGCCTTGAAATGTTCCTTCTCGAATAATGTCTCGTCATCATTGATATATTGTAAGAAGTAGAAGAATTAGTCCAAGGGTTATAAGTGTGGTAGAGTGGAAATGGAACCAGATTGCTAGGCCGGATGTTAATAGTAAAGCTCCGACTGCGCCGGTTAAAGGTCATGGGCTTGGATCAACCATATGATATGCGTGTGCTTGGTGGGCCATTAGACGTTTTCTTGTAAATATAGGCTGAGGAGAAGGACAAAAACATAAGCTTGAATTATTGCTACTGCAACTTCTAATAGTGTTAAGAGAAATAGGACAATAGCTGTAAGAATTGCTACTGTTGGTATTATTGGAAGAAGGACAAACACGGCAGTAGCAATTAGTTGAATTAAGAGGTGGCCTGCAGTAAGATTAGCTGTTAACCGGACGCCCAGGGCTAATGGTCGAATAAAAAGGCTAATTGTTTCAATAATAATAAGTACGGGGATTAGAGGAATAGGAGTGCCCTCTGGCAGAAGGTGGCCTAAGGCCACTGTTGGTTGATTACGTATTCCAATAATAACTGTAGCAAGTCACAACGGGACAGCAAACCCTATATTTAATGATAATTGTGTTGTAGGGGTGAAAGTATATGGTAGGAGTCCAATTATATTAATAGTAATTAAGAATACTATTAAGGAGGCTATTAGGAGTGCTCATTTATGACCGCCCATGCTTACTGGTAATATAAGTTGATTAGTAAATCGGTTAATAAACCACCCCTGAATAGTAATAAGGCGATTATTAATTCACCGTGATGTGGAAGTTGGATATAGTACCCATGGGAGAGCAATTGCGATAGCAATTAATGGAATACCTATGTAAGATGGGCTCGCAAATTGATCAAAGAAGCTTATTGCCATGGTCAGTCTCAGGGTTCAGTCTTGTGTTTTTCAGGGTCTAGGGGGGCTGGCTCGTTAGGTGATATATGACTTATTACTTTGGTGGGGATAGCGGTAAGAAATACCAATCATGAGAATACTAAAATTGCAAATCAAGGGGCAGGGTTTAATTGAGGCATTTCACTAGAGGTGGTTGGGAGGCACCATTCTTTGGCTTAAAAGGCCAATGCTGAGGTCCAAATTTAGCTTTCTAGTGAGGCGTCTTCTAGTATTAATGAGGATCAGTTTTCAAAGTAGTCAAGTGGGACTGCTTCCACTACAATAGGCATGAAACTATGATTTGCTCCACAGATTTCGGAGCATTGTCCATAAAACACTCCTGGTCGAGAGGCAATAAAGGCTGTTTGGTTAAGACGTCCTGGGACTGCATCTATTTTTACCCCTAGAGATGGAACAGCCCAAGAGTGTAATACGTCTTCTGCGGATACTAGTACTCGGATGGGTGATTCTATGGGAATAACTATTCGGTGGTCTGCTTCAAGAAGTCGAAATTGCCCCGGATTAAGATCTTGGGTTGGAATTATATATGAGTCAAAGCCTAGGTTTTCATAGTCAGTATATTCGTAGCTTCAGTATCATTGGTGTCCTATGGCTTTAATTGTTAGGTGTGGGTCGTTGATTTCATCTATAAGGTAGAGAATTCGTAAAGAGGGGAGGGCAATCAAGATAAGGATTACGGCTGGTAGTAGAGTTCATACAATCTCGATTTCTTGAGAGTCTAAGATATACTTGTTTGTTAGTTTTGTTGATACTATTGCAATAATAATATAAAGCACTAGAGTGCTAATTAAAAATACGATTATTAAAGCATGATCGTGGAAGTGAAGAAGTTCTTCTATAACGGGTGATGCCGCGTCTTGAAATCCTAATTGTGATGGGTGTGCCATTAAGCTTGGGGCTTAAGACATGCAGGAATTTAACCCACGACTTCATCTTGACAAGGTGATATAATTTACGAGTTTACTAATGTCTTAAAGGAGGTGACAGAGTGGTTATGTGATTGGCTTGAAACCAGTAGATGGGGGTTCAATTCCTCCCTTCCTCGTTAATTTGATTGAACTTGAACAAATGCTGGCTCTTCAAACGTATGATATGGTGGTGGGCATCCGTGAAGTCATTCAACATTTGTTATGGTTAATTCTACAGATGAAACTTCTCGTTTAGCGGCGAAGGCTTCCCATAAGATAAATAAAAATATAATTACTGCTACTAAAGAGATTAGAGACCCAATAGATGATACTGTATTCCATAAAGTGTAAGCATCTGGATAATCTGAGTATCGTCGGGGTATTCCTGCCAAGCCTAGGAAGTGTTGTGGGAAGAATGTGAGGTTAACGCCAATAAATATAACCATAAAATGGATTTTAGTTCATGTACTATGAAGGGTATATCCTGTAAATAGTGGGAATCAATGAACGAAGGCTGCTATAATTGCAAATACGGCTCCTATCGATAAGACATAGTGGAAATGTGCGACTACGTAATATGTGTCATGTAAAACAATATCTAGTGATGAGTTAGCTAATACGATGCCTGTTAGGCCACCTACTGTAAAAAGGAAAATGAAACCTAAGGCCCAGAGTATTGGTGTTTCCCATTTAATTGATCCTCCGTGGAGTGTGGCTAATCAACTAAAAACTTTAACACCTGTTGGAATAGCAATAATTATTGTTGCGGACGTAAAGTATGCGCGGGTGTCTACGTCTATTCCGACTGTAAATATATGGTGTGCCCATACAATAAATCCTAATAGGCCAATAGCCATTATGGCCCACACTATTCCTATATACCCGAAAGGTTCTTTTTTACCTGCATAATAAGCTACAACATGAGAGATAATACCAAACCCAGGTAAGATTAAAATATATACCTCTGGATGACCAAAAAATCAGAATAAGTGTTGGTAGAGAATAGGGTCTCCCCCTCCTGCAGGGTCAAAGAATGTGGTGTTAAGGTTTCGGTCTGTCAAAAGTATTGTGATCCCGGCAGCTAAGACTGGTAAGGATAATAGGAGTAAGACAGCAGTTACTAATACGGCTCATACAAATAATGGGGTTTGATATTGAGAGATAGCTGGGGGTTTTATGTTAATTGTAGTTGTAATAAAGTTAATTGCCCCGAGGATAGATGACACACCTGCTAAATGAAGGGAGAAGATAGTTAGGTCTACGGATGCGCCTGCATGGGCTAAATTACCTGCAAGGGGTGGGTAAACCGTTCATCCTGTACCCGCTCCAGCTTCAACACCTGATGAGGCTAAAAGCAATAGGAAAGATGGTGGTAGGAGCCAGAAGCTTATATTGTTTATGCGAGGAAATGCTATATCAGGGGCCCCAATTATTAGTGGAACAAGTCAGTTGCCAAAGCCTCCAATAAGAATGGGTATTACTATAAAGAAAATTATAACAAAGGCATGTGCAGTAACAATAACATTATAAATTTGATCATCGCCAAGGAGGGACCCTGGCTGGCTTAGTTCAGCCCGAATTAATAGGCTTAGGGCAGTCCCAACCATCCCAGCCCAGGCACCAAATACTAGGTAAAGGGTACCAATGTCTTTGTGGTTTGTAGAAAAGAATCAGCGCGTGATTGCCACAGGTAGGGTGGCCGAAATAGGCGGCGGATTGTAGCTCCGTAGATAGGGGTTCAAACCCTCTTCCTATCAGCCCCGTAGTGGAGTACACGTTGGATTGCAAATCCAGAGACGCAGATTGACGTCTGCCGGGGCTTTCCCGCCTTACCCGGCTAACGGCGGGAAAGATAGATGAATGCCCGCTGGTTTGGGCGCTTAGCTGTTAACTAAGATCTTGTAGGATCGAGGCCTTCTCATCTAGTAAGGCCTTAGCTTAATTAAAGTGTCTGGGTTGCATTCAGAAGATGTGGGATAAAGTCCTGCAGGCCTTATTCAGGGGCTAGGAGATTTTAACTCCTGCTTAGAGCTTTGAAGGCTCTTGGTCTAATTATCCTAAGCCTCTAGGTAGTGAGTGTAAGAATGGCTGGGGTAATTGGTAATAAACCAAGGGCAGCTGTGGTAAATAAGGCTAGGGTAATTGTGGATTGGGTTGTTTTAGTTCGTCATGGTGTTGTAGCATTGGTTGTGTTTGGGGAGATGGTAAGAGTTATTGCATAGCATAATCGTAAATAGAAATAGAGGCTTAGAAGGGCGGCTATGGCTATGATTGTTGCTGTAAGTGGGAGTTGTTGTTTTGCTATTTCTTGTAGAATTAATCATTTAGGTATGAACCCTGTTAATGGTGGAAGTCCCCCTAATGAGAGAAGGGCTAGGGCTGTAGTTGAGACCAGGATTGGGTTTTTTGATCATATTATTGTTATGGTTGTAATTTTTATGGTTGATGTTATTTTCAATGATAGGAATGCTGCGGATGTAATAAATAGATATATGCTTAGGGTCAGGAGAGTGAGGTGGGGGGCATATTGTGAAATAATAATTATTCACCCCATGTGAGCAACTGAGGAGTAGGCTAAGATCTTTCGGATTTGAGTTTGATTAAGTCCTCCTCAACCTCCAATTAGTGTAGAGAGGAGTCCTAATAATGTGAGTATTGCTGGGTTAGTGGAAGGGGCTACTTGGATAATTAGCACGAGGGGGGCTAGTTTTTGTCAGGTGGATAAAATTAGTCCTGTAAGTAGATCAAGTCCTTGAAGCACTTCTGGTAGTCAGAAGTGTATTGGTGCTAGTCCAATTTTTAGTGCTAGGGCGGCAATTGTTATTGAAGAGGCAATTGGGTCATATAAGTTATTAATATCTCATTCACCTGTTATTCATGCATTTGTGGTTGCTGCAAATAGAATTATTGCTGCAGCTGTTGCCTGAGTTAAAAAATACTTTGTGGTTGCTTCAACTGCTCGTGGGTGATGTTGTTGGGCTATTAATGGAATAATTGCTAAGGTATTAATTTCCAATCCTATTCAAGCTAATAATCAGTGTGAGCTGGCAAAGGTTAGGGTAGTTCCTAGTCCTAAGCTGGATATGAGAATAGTGAGTACATAGGGGTTCATTGATATGGGAGGGGTTTTAACCGTCATATTCGGGGTATGGGCCCGAAAGCTTTATTAGCTGACCTTATCTTAGAGAGTGGTGTAGAGGAAGCACCTTGAGTTTTGATCTCTTGAGCATGGGTTCAATTCCCTTCTTTCTAGGAACTGGGGGGACTTTAACCCTCATTAGCCACTCTATCAAAGTGGTCCTTGAAATTCAGGCACGGTTCCTTTAGGTTATAGTTGGGGAGGAAGTCCTGCAAGTGCGATTGGGAGAGCGGTGTGTCAGAGGACTAGGGCTAGGGTTAAGGGAAGGAAATTTTTTCAAACTAGGTGTATTAATTGGTCATATCGGAATCGTGGATAAGAGGCTCGAACCCATAGAAATATTACTGATAAGAGTGCGGCTTTAGTTATTAAATTAATTGTTGTTAATTCTGGAATAGACGGTATGTGTGATGCGCCTAGGAAGAGAATAGCTGATAAGGTGTTTATTAATAGGATGTTGGCATATTCAGCTAGGAAAAATAGGGCGAAAGGTCCACCGGCATATTCTACATTAAAACCAGAGACTAGTTCAGATTCGCCCTCTGTTAGGTCAAATGGTGCGCGGTTTGTCTCAGCTAAGGTGGAGATATATCATATTGCAGCTAATGGTCAAGTTGGAGCTAATAGTCAGATACTTTCTTGTGTAATATTAAATATTTGTAGTGTATAACCTCCAGAAAAGATAATAATGGAGAGTAAGATTAATCCAAGGCTTACTTCATATGAAATTGTCTGGGCTACGGCTCGTAGGGCACCAATTAATGCATATTTTGAGTTAGATGCTCAGCCTGACCCTAAGATAGAATATACTGCTAGACTTGATAGGGCTAGGACAAATAAGATTCCCAGGTTTAAATCTACCACTGGTTGGGGTATAGGCATGGGTGCTCATAATATTATAGCTAGAGTTAGTGCAAGTATTGGGGTTACCAAAAATAAAAGGGGGGATGATGTAGATGGGCGGACCGGCTCTTTAATGAAGAGTTTAACCCCATCTGCAATTGGTTGTAGGAGTCCGTAAGGTCCTACAATGTTCGGCCCTTTTCGAAGCTGTATATAGCCTAAAACCTTTCGTTCAAGGAGTGTGAGGAAAGCTACGGCTAGTAGGACAGGAACAATGAATGCGAGTGGATTAATTAGGTGAGTTAATAGGGTGTTTAGCATAATTAAGAAGAGGATTTGAACCTCTGGTCGAAAGAGTTTAGGTCTTTTGCAATTACCATGCTCTGCCATCTTAATATAGCCTTATTTTGGCCTGTATTTTGTCCCCCCTTACTTAATTTAGTTGTCTTCATTAATTAGGGGTAAGGCGTACTTTTAGCATAGGCCTTCTTTTTCCGGTCCTTTCGTACTAGGAAAAATGACTTTACAGATAGAAACTGACCTGGATTACTCCGGTCTGAACTCAGATCACGTAGGACTTTAATCGTTGAACAAACGAACCCTTAATAGCGGCTGCACCATTAGGATGTCCTGATCCAACATCGAGGTCGTAAACCCTCTCGTCGATATGGACTCTTGGAGTGGATTGCGCTGTTATCCCTAGGGTAACTTGGTTCGTTGATCGGTTAATACCGGATCATAGTTGGTCAGAATTTCTGTGACTTAGAATTGTAATTCTTAGTTCTAGGACTTATCCCAGTCCACTTGGAGGATTGTTTATTCTCCATGGTCGCCCCAACCGAAGGTAAAATTCCAATTTCTACTAGGTTTATACTTATTTAGTAAGTTGTTTAACATAGGTGAATTTGTACCTTAAGCTCCAAAGGGTCTTCTCGTCTTGTATTTTTATACCCGCTTCTGCACGGGTAGATTAATTTCACTGACTTGAAAAGGGAGACAGTTAAGCCCTCGTTTAGCCATTCATACAGGTCTTCATTTAAAAGACAAGTGATTGCGCTACCTTTGCACGGTCAAAATACCGCGGCCGTTAAACTCGTAGTCACCGGGCAGGCTAGACCTCCTATACATAGTGGTTTGCAGGAGGCGATGTTTTTGGTAAACAGGCGAGGCTTGTGTTTGCCGAGTTCCTTCCTTTTCTTTTAGTCTTTCCTTGATGGCACTCCAGTGTGGGTTTAACGATATGAGTGTGTGATGGTTTCTTGATTTTTTTATTATTCACATTACCCTCTTTTTTTGGGTTCGTTAATTTTCAGTGGTTAATCCAATCTGATTTACACTTGTGCTAGGAGAGGGTTTTACCCTCTTGTTACTCATTTTAGCATAGTTACTTCCATGGTAGCATGGAATAGCCCAATATTTTTAGGGGAGTTAGGTTAATTATCAGTATAATAAATTGTATGTCGTTTGAGCTTTAACGCTTTCTTCTCAGATGGCTGCTTTTAGGCCCACTGGGACGACTAGTTTTAAAAAATGTGACCTTTATCCTCCTGTTTAAGGTTGTGTCCTTTATTAAAGGGGCTGTACCCCCTTTAATTAACTCTCGTATTTCTCTTCTATACCTAATTCAGATATTTCTTAATTGATTAAAGGGGTACGAGGCTGAACTTCTATTCATTTCTTAGGCAACCAGCTATCACCAAGTTCGGTAGGTTTATCACCTCTACCCGGGGCTCTTCCCACTCTTTTGCCACAGAGACGGGTTTGCCCTTGTAGGCTGTCCCGGGGTAGCTCACTTGGTTTCGGGGCTTCAAACTAAAGGTCGCTTTGCTTGTGTGGTGCTGGCTAAATCATGATGCAAAAGGTACGAGGGTTAGGCTCTACTTTTTTATGCTTATATGGATTGTTTCATTACTCTTTCAGCTTTCCCTTACGGTACTTTCTCTATTGCTTAAGGTTACCTTTTCCGTCTCCCGTACTAAGGTGGAAAAATGATTTAGTTTTTTTATTTAATTAATTTTATATTATTTATATTGTTGAGTTAATTTAGTAGTTAAGCTAGCTGTCTGGCTCAGGGCGATCCAATTTGCATGGGTGTCTTCTCGGTGTAAGTGAGATGCTTAACTATCTCAGCCACGCCCTGGGTTTGATCCAAGTGCACCTTCCGGTACGCTTACCATGTTACGACTTGCCTCCCCTTGTCGGTGCTTTGGTGTTAAGAACATTAATCGCTATGTGACAGGGGAGAGTGACGGGCGGTGTGTACGCGCCTTAGAGCCGGGTTCAAAAGGACACTCTTTTTCCTTTTTACTACTAAATCCTCCTTCGAGTAATTTTTCAGAGTACTATTCGTGAATATTCTATGGTAGAAAATGTAGCCCATTTCTTCCCACTTCGTACGCTACACCTCGACCTGACGTTCTGGAATATGTCCATTTAGCTTACTGTTAGTCCTTCACAGGGTAAGCTGGCGACGGTGGTATATAGGCGGGAATGACCAGAAGTGGTGAGGTTTAACGGGGTTTATCGGTTCTAGAACAGGCTCCTCTAGGGGGGTCTAAGGCACCGCCAAGTCCTTTGGGTTTTAAGCTGACGCTCGTAGTACCCTGGCGGACGTTTATTGTGGATTAACGTCTAGGTTTACGACTGAGCATAGTGGGGTATCTAATCCCAGTTTGTTTCTCAGTTTTCGTGGGGTCAGGTAAATTATGTTAAAGCTACTTTCGTTTATGGTCTTCGGATGCTCGAGAGCGTATAACGGCCAGGGGGTCCTTTGGCTTTATTTTTGTTTCCCTTAACCACCCTTTACGCCGTGTTTATTAACTGGGGCCTCTCGTATAACCGCGGTGGCTGGCACGAGTTTTACCGGCCCTTTTAACATTAACTAAGTCAAGTTTTCACTTATGGCTTAATATTTATCACTGCTGAGTTCCCTTGGGGGTGTGGCATGGCAAGGCGTTTTGGGCTAAGAGGTTAGTGCCTGATACCTGCTCCTCATCCCCGGGCAGGGGATTAAGGGCATTCTCACTGGGGCGCGGATACTTGCATGTGTAAGTTGTGCTAAAGCTAACAGTAAAGTCAGGACCAAGCCTTTATGCATGCGGAGCTTTCTAGGGCCCGTCTTAGCATCTTCAGTGCTATACTTTTTTTTAAGCTACGCTAGC